GTGGACTAAAAAATCTGCGGTTCCTAATGGAATAGGTAGCAAAGCGACTTTGCCGCCTACAGCTACTAACTCGCCACCTCCCCACGTTAAGCTGGTACTTGCTGTTGCACCAGGAGCTGTTACGCCAGGTGCGTCAGCATGGATATTTTGTACCCATTGAGCCAAGATAGGTTGTAATTGTATGGCGGTATCCGAAAACATATCTTGGGGACGGCCTAAAGCACTCATGGTATCATTATGAATGTACAAGCCAAAACTGTGAAAACCTAGAAATATACATACCCAGTTAAGGTGCGATATGATTGCATCGCGGTGTCTAAGGACGCGATCTAATAGATCGTTGTACCGAGTAGTTGGATCATAGTCTCTTACCATAAAAATGGCTGCATGTGCAGCAGCACCAACTATTAGAAATCCGCCAATCCACATGTGGTGTGTGAACAAGGAAAGTTGTGTACCATAGTCAGTAGCTAGGTATGGATAGGGGGGCATAGAGTACATATGATGAGCTACAACAATAGTTGTAGAGCCTAACATAGCGAGGTTAAGAGATAATTGAGCATGCCATGACGTTGTTAGGATTTCATAGAGACCCTTATGGCCTTGTCCTGTAAATGGGCCCTTATGAGCCTCCAAAATATCTTTAAGTCCATGACCAATAGCCCAGTTGGTCTTATACATATGACCCGCGATCAAGAAAAGAATAGCAATAGCTAAATGATGGTGCGCAATATCGCTCAACCATAGGCCTCCGGTTATTGGATCTAATCCTCCGCGAAAACTAAGAAATTCCGCGTATTTGGACCAATTCAAGGTGAAAAAAGGAGTTGCCCCTTCGGCAAAACTAGGATAAAGTTGAGCCAAAAGGTCACGATTCAAGATAAATTCATGAGGAAGTGGTATCTCCTTAGGATCAACCCCAGCGTCGAGAAATTGGTTAATCGGTAAAGATACATGAATTTGGTGTCCCGCCCAAGAAAGAGACCCAAGTCCTAATAACCCCGCTAAGTGGTGATTCAACATGGATTCTACATCTTGGAACCAGGCCAATTTGGGAGCGGCTTTGTGATAATGGAACCAACCTGCAAAAAGCATTAACGATGCAAAAATCAATGCACCGATTGCGGTACAATACAATTGTAATTCACTAGTTATTCCAGATGCTCGCCAAATCTGAAAAAACCCGGAGGTTATTTGGATTCCTCGGAAACCCCCACCTACATCACCATTCAAAATTTCTTGCCCTACTATTGGCCAAACTACCTGAGCACTGGGTCCAATGTGAGTAGGATCGCTTAGCCATGCTTCATAATTGGAAAAACGGGCACCGTGGAAGTACATGCCACTCAACCAAAGAAAGATAATGGAGAGTTGGCCAAAATGAGCACTAAAGATTTTTCGAGAGATCTCCTCCAAATCACCAGTATGACTATCGAAATCGTGAGCATCAGCATGTAGGTTCCAGATCCAAGTGGTAGTATCAGGGCCCTTAGCTAATGTTTTTGAGAAATGCCCGGGTCTGGCCCATTCCTCAAAAGATGTTTTTACAGGATCCCTATCCACAACAATTTTAACTTCTGATTCCGGTGAACGAATAATCATTAAGTCCTCCTCTTTCCGGACAAGACATACAAAGAGACCTGCCAACTGTCTTTTTAGTGAATCTTTGAAAGATAGATATTATGGTTAGCCTTTTTCTTTACTATCTACCGTCCTTCTTATTTTTTTTTTAGTTATTCACTGGAGCAATTATATATTGAAGTCAATCCGAGGCAAGTGTTCGGATCTATTATGACATAAGAATTTGGTGCCTAACGGACAACGGTTATCTGGGAAAATTATTTCCCGACGTAATAAAAAAATCTTTTTTTTATTTAAAAAGCTAGTGTATTTTTTTTTTTTGAGAGTATAAGTCCCTATCTACATCTACTTTCCTTGAGTGAGCATAATATAGATTTTTTATTCGATTCAAAATTCCAAGATAACTCATTAGAATTTTGAATAAGACCACCCTAATATATATATATCAGGTAGGAATATTTAAATTGACCCCTTTTATTTGCTTTATTCTCTTCTGTTCTAGAGCCCATCCCTATTGTTTATCCTTAGGAAATTGGATATAAAATCGAAGGTAGAAGAAAGGGATATAATGAAATTCTTGATTTGATCTTCCCCCCTAAAGTATTTGATTAATGGATCAACAACCAAATCAGCCTTTTTCTGAAAAAGTAGAGTGCCCTTATTCAAATTCAAAGCGCTTCGTAATCTTCAACCAGTTCTGTGCTTCAATATAATTTCCCGGAGTAAGCGCTATAGCTTGTTTCCAATACTCAGCAGCTTGATCAAACCAAGCTTCCGAAATTTCCGAATCACCCTGTAGAATGGCCTGTTCTCCTCGGTCGGAATAGGCATTTCCTTCCCCTAGAACCGTACTTGAGAGTTTCCTACCTCATACGGCTCAGAAATTCCTATCTTTATTTCCCCTATCTTAACTGAATTCGATTTCTCAAAAATCGATCCAATTTCTTCTTGGGTTAAGCGGAAGAAGTTAATTACCTAAGTTTCAAACCCTAATTTTGATCAATAATCAGTTTGATCTTTTCTCCCACCTTCAGAAGAATGAAGCATAGATAGACCTATATCCTTCGTTCGAATTTTCTGAAAGGTAACTATCTCGGTTTCGTTTCTTTCATATATGAAATTTCTATAGAATCCTTGAAAAAGACTTTTTCCCATAAGGAAGAAAAAAGAACTTACTATCTTTGGGATCTGATACTACACCGCTGCTTAATCCCTTAGTGGATCGACTGTATTACATAAGCGGATTCCTAAATTGTGCCCCATATTATGGTATAATTAAGCAGTTTTCTTTTTTAGTTGTATCGACCCAGTCGCTCACTAATTGATCTTTACGGTGCTTTCTCTATCAATTTGAGACTTTATCCATAGAGTAGTAGTATAGGCTCTACTTTATTCCTATTTGGATTCTCATGAAGTGTCCTTCCTTCCTACAGCTGATAGGGCAAAATCGTTGTTTTGACGATCCCTATGTAGAAAGCCCTTTTTCTAGTATTTACTAGAAAATTTCATCTTTTTTTTCTTCTTTCTATAGTGGAGATAGTCGCACGTAATGACAGATCACGGCCATATTATTAAAAGCTTGTGGTAAGAAGGGGTTTCGTTCTAGCGCCCGGAAATAATATTCCAAAGCCTTTGTATGCTCTCCATTGCTTGTGTGTATAAGGCCTATGTTATATAGTATATAACTTCGATCATAGGGATCAATTTCTAGTCGCGTAGCTTCATAATAATTCTGCAAAGCTTCCGCATAATTTCCTTCGGATTGAGCCAACATCCGTTACGGTCGTTCATTCTATTCAAAAAATCTCCGTTTCAAAACCGTACATGAGGTTTTCATCTCATACGGCTCCTCCCTTCTGTACATAGTACTAAGCGAAAAATATATAGAATGAAAATCGAATTAGTCCCATCTCATTATGGACCGAAAGGGGCTGGTATTTTTCCAAGAAATCTCTAGCCAACCTTCCCTCAAGAGGTTTTTCTTAACACCAATGAATTCTATTAATGCTAGAGGAAAACGATAGCTCCAAGAATTTCTTTGTTCTCAACGCCTCCTATTTATAGGAATTAGCCACTTCAACGACCTTTGATGGTTATAAGGGTATCCAAAGTACAAACCCGATGGTTGTTTGTTATCCCAACCATTCTTCCCAACCCTGATACCGATCAGGAAAGGGCTAATTTCTAACAAAGTTTTTCTCTTGTTGATTCCTATTTCGAGGTGTAGTGCTTTTCTCCCCTATGCTGCCTATTGGTACTAGTAGAGTAGGATTGGCCTGTAATATGGAACCCATCCTGTAGGTGTAACCTTTCGCTCAATACTCAAATCTACAATTGAAGCATCTGAAGCCACATCAATCGAGGATACACGACAGAAGGAATTGTTAGTTCACCTCACCTTCCCCAAGCGTGGGTTTCCTTTACTAATTTTGTTCTCTCTATGTGAAACCCCTCTCTTTCTCGTAAGACTGAGATGTAGGTAGGGCTAAAAAAAAACAAACAAAAAAAAGACTCAAATCGCACCATCTCTATAATAAGTAAATGCCCGTTTTTCCCCTGAGGTTGTCGGAATTATTTGCAATAAAATATTGGCTACAATCGAGGAGGTCTTATCAATGAAATTTCCATTTATACGGGATCTAGGCATAATTCCCAATCCATTCTATATAGAATTCTTTTCATTCTATCACAAAATAACATAAAAACAAAACATTCGATTCGTATAAATCGATCCATACGCTCTAAATGGATAAGAGAGGTATGGATTTTCCGCTCAACTAAAATTGTCTCCTTTTCCTTCTGTTTGGACAAGAAGAGATATGAAATATTTGACTAAGATTGGATTTAATTCCACTTTCCTATTTCTCAACAACAACTTCTCTCATCAGCTATTTCGCGTTTTCAAAGTCATTAATTATCGCGTACCCTTGTTTTTATTTAGATTGTACAGCATAACGTACCTTATGCAAATAGAATTAAGGGGTTCCTTTATTTTCTTATGGAATAAGAAGAATTGTTCCATTCTCTTTTTATTTAGGTTTTCCCCAAAGAAAAACTTTTTTTGGAGCGTAATTCCTAGTAAAAAAATCCTGGATCCTTCCACTTAGATGAAAAGGAATTTTTCCAATAGAGCCATGGAATCCCCGAGCGGTTGTAGCTGTAACCTGTACTTCAGGAATACGAAAACTCGCTATTCACTCCGTTTTTTTCCATAATAAGATTATGTAGGAGAGATGGCCGAGCGGTTCAAGGCGTAGCATTGGAACTGCTATGTAGACTTTTGTTTACCGAGGGTTCGAATCCCTCTCTTTCCGTTTCTCTTAATTCATCAACGTTAGCGATCACAATGTATCAAATCAAATAACAATTTATTGCAGCAATAATACCTTTATTTAATAGAAATTCTCTATAGCAAATTGCTACAGTATGTAAAATACACATAGACTAAATAACAAAAAAGAAAAAAGAATTCTAAGGTGAATCTATTTCTGCTAGGTGAATGGGAAAATACGAATTAAGAGCCTTAGGTCGATTTAGTTCGGGGAAAGGGGAAAAATTTTTATGAACCTTTCCTTTTTTCGTTAAGTTCAAGTCTGACGAGAGTAATATTCTACAACTAGCAACTCATTTATTTTGAGACCGACCCATTTCCTATCTAGGATTTTTTGTACTAGTCCCTTATATTGCAATGTGTCAACCGTCAAATGCTTTGGCAATTTGCCCTGATCGGATGAAGCAATAGAATTTTGAACGAGACGTTTTGATCTTTGGTTATCCTTCGTGGTAATAATATCTCGGGGTTTGCAACGAAAACTTGGTATATCAACTATACGACCATTAACTAAAATATGTCTATGGTTAACTAATTGCCGGGCCCCAGGAATGGTTGAAGCCATACCCAATCGAAAAACGATATTATCCAAACGCATTTCGAGTAATTGTAGTAAAACCTGACCTGTTGACCTTTTTGCTTTTCCGGCCATATGTACATATCTAAGTAATTGTCGTTCTGTCAGACCATAATGAAAACGCAATTTCTGTTTTTCTTCAAGACGAATACGATATTGCTCTTTTTTCCCAGAATGGAATTTCTTTTTCAGATTACTTCCGGATTTAGGTGTTTTTCTAGTGAGTCCTGGTAAAGCTCCCAGACGGCGTATTTTTTTTAAACGAGGTCCTCTATAACGGGACATGAAGACTCCTTTTTTATTTTATTGAAATTTCATTTTACACAATAAATTTCATTGTATTTACATTACAGAATACATCGAAATTAAAACTGAATTAAACTAAAGGATAAACAGAGTAAAATCTACTAAAGTACCACAGTACCACAAAAAACGTAATTTCATCAACATCTGGACTTTTTGTATATATTATACATTTTAATGTTTTGTATCTAGCAAAATTGTAAGGTAGAACAACATAATAGACTCTGGATTCTCCATTTAATTCGGAGAAAAAGAGAGATTTTTGTTCATGGAACATCGACAGAGAAAAAAGCCGACTATCGGATTTGAACCGATGACCCTCGCATTACAAATGCGATGCTCTAACCTCTGAGCTAAGTGGGCTTATATAACAGAAATAGTGTAACAAATAGAAATATATATAGGAAATCTGTAAAATGTAAGATCTTAATTATTAATCTTAGTTATTAACTAGTTCCAAATTGGAAGTTCTACTTAGAAAAAAAAAGAATGAATATCAAGCGTTATAGTATGATTTAGAATACTAAAAAAAAAGGAGGGGGGGGGAAGAAAAACTTTTGAATATATTGATTCCGATTGAATTGGAAATATATCAACGATAGAATCAATGCAATTCAGAATTGCAATAAGCGGGGTCTATCAAATAGAGATGAGCTGCTAGACTACGTCGAATAATGAATTCAATGATTCAAAAAAACTAAGAGATAAATGAAATTACACAAGGAATCCTAGTTTCAAAGAAAAGGAAAATGGGGATATGGCGAAATCGGTAGACGCTACGGACTTGATTGTATTGAGCCTTGGTATGGAAACCTGCTAAGTGGTAACTTTCAAATTCAGAGAAACCCTGGAATTAAAAATGGGCAATCCTGAGCCAAATCCCACTTTTGAAAAACAAGCGGTTCTCAAACTAGAACCCAAAGGAAAAGGATAGGTGCAGAGACTCAATGGAAGCTGTTCTAACGAATCGAGGTAATTACGTTGTGTTGGTAGCGAAACTCCCTCTAAATTAGAGAAAGAAGGGCTTTATACATCTAATACACATGTATAGATACTGGCATAGCAAACCAAAGGATTAATCACAGAATCCTATATCATAATATAGGTTCTTTATTTCTTTTTGAAAATGAAATTCAGAATTATATTGAGTAATCAAATCCTTCAATTCATTGTTTTTGAGATCTTTTAAAAAGTGGATTAATCGGACGAGGATAAAGAGAGAGTCCCATTCTACATGTCAATACTGACAACAATGAAATTTCTAGTAAAAGGAAAATCCGTCGACTTTATAAGTTGTGAGGGTTCAAGTCCCTCTATCCCCAACAAACCCTCTTTTTTTCCCCAACCATAGTATTTATCCTCTTTTTTCTTTTATCAATGGGTTTCAGATTCATTAGCTTTCTCATTCTACACTTTTACAAAGAAGTGCGAAGAGAACTCAATGGATCTTATGCTATTCATTAAATGGATTTCTTTTTTATTAAAGTATCGGCAAGGAATCTCGATTATTAATTCGATTTTTAAGTATTATTAAGTAAGTCATCCACAATGCATAAGACTCCCCCCCATTTCCAAATTTAGAATACTTTAATGGATTTTTTAATTCCTTTAATTGACATAGGTGCAAATACTCCACTAGGATGATGCACAAGAGAGGGTCAGGATAGCTCAGTTGGTAGAGCAGAGGACTGAAAATCCTCGTGTCACC